TCTTCAATATGGAATCGATTCACAACAATTCTTCTGTATTATGTATACAGGGTTATCCTTCATCTTTTCTGAAGTTTCGATTCCTCTACCAACGTAAGACAATCAACTCCATTCGTTAGAACAGCTTCCATCGAGTCTCTGCACCTATCCTTATTTGATTTTCGCTTTCTGAACCTTTGTTTGTTTTCGGAAAACGTGATTTGGCTCAGGATTGCCCATTTTTATTAATTCCAGGGTTTCTCTGAATTTGAAAGTTATCACTTAGTAAGTTTCCATACCAAGGCTCAATCCAATTAAGTCCGTAGCGTCTACCAATTTCGCCATATCCCCCTTTTTGAGATGAAAATATCATTGTGATCTCGTTCCCTTTTTTCTTTCATTTATACCGGAATCGTTGAATTGATTAGATAGATGCCGATTCCTGTCTCGAAAAAGTGTTTTCTCCTCTTTGTCTTTGATTTCTTGTCTATCTTCTTTCATCTTCTATAGGAGGCTCATATTCGGTCCAATCAAAAACGATTTTATCATTTCTGTATCCGCAATTCAATATAGGTGGATACATACCCTATACATCTGTCTCTTTTCCACTCATTTCCCCATGAAATTTCGAATACTTGAACGGTCGATTCTTTTTTTTTCATATTATTTGATTTTTTAATTAAAAAATCAAATAATATGAAAAAAAAAAGAATATTTAATTGTGATAAAAAAATTGAAATTATATATCGCTAGATTAATCATTATGTTCTATAATATTTAACAGTTATTTGAAATTCTATATTCTATTCTTTAATATATTCATATTAATTATGAATAGCGAATATGAATAGCTAAGAATTCAAATAGTATAATAGTTAATAGCAAAGATTCTAAGAGTTTATTGAATTCCTATGCATGTCGAATTTATGTTATGTGAGCCTGCTTAGCTCAGAGGTTAGAGCATCGCATTTGTAATGCGATGGTCATCGGTTCGATTCCGATAGTAGGCTTTTCTCTATTTATTTTATTCGATGTTTTACATGATTGATAATGCGTCTTTGAAATCAAAGAATATTGAAAAAAAAAAAATGTCTTCCTCTTTTGTTTTGGCAAAAGCCATTGATTTATTATGTTATAGGAATTTGCAACTATGTCACGAAAAGAATCCTTTTCTTTTTCTATATATAGAATATAAGGATCTGGATATTTATCCAACTCATCTCATTATTCTTTAATAGAATAATACTTCAGTAAATTTCGCTTTATTTAGAATTTAGTTCATTTTTAGTTTAGGTTTATTCTGTAGAATGAAATTTCATCAATAAGAATTAATAATTAAATATAAATAAGAAGAAGGAGTCTTTATGTCGCGTTACCGAGGTCCTCGTTTCAAAAAAATACGCCGCCTAGGGGCTTTACCGGGGCTAACTAATAAAAGGCCCAAAGCTGGAAGTGATCTTAGAAACCAATCGCGTTCCGGGAAAAAATCCCAATATCGTATTCGCCTAGAAGAAAAACAAAAATTGCGTTTTCATTATGGTCTTACAGAACGACAATTACTTAAATACGTTCGTATCGCTGGAAAGGCAAAAGGGTCAACAGGTCAGGTTTTACTACAATTACTTGAAATGCGCCTGGATAACATCCTTTTTCGGTTGGGTATGGCTCCGACTATTCCGGGAGCTCGCCAATTAGTTAACCATAGACATATTTTAGTCAATGGTCGTATAGTAGATATACCAAGTTATCGCTGCAAACCCCGAGATACTATTGCAGCGAGGGATGAACAAAAATCTAGAGCTCTAATTCAAAATTCTCTCGATTCATCCCCTCATGAGGAATTGCCAAACCATTTGACTCTTCAACCATTCCAATATAAAGGATTAGTCAATCAAATAATAGATAGTAAATGGGTCGGTTTGAAAATAAATGAATTGCTAGTTGTAGAATATTATTCTCGTCAGACTTAAACCTAAGAAAAAGAAAATCAAGACTAATAAGAATAAGGGTTCGAACAATTTTGCTCCCTTTCGGCGAAGTAAATTAACCTAAGGTTAAGATAAATAAGGGTTTGATCCGGATTTTTCTTCCATTTAGGTATCATAGACCGAGAGGGAGATTTTCATTCCTTGTCTACTCTTTTCTTTAACAGTATTTTCCGTACCACAGCTATTAGGAATAGAGAATCCATATCAAAGAAAGGTCTAACTGTTGGAATAGTCGTATCCATTGCTATTTGATCTATTGTGGTTAGTAAGATCGGTGAATTAGGTGAAGGTACGGAAAGAGAGGGATTCGAACCCTCGGTAAGCAAAAGCCTACATAGCAGTTCCAATGCTACGCTTTCAACCACTCGGCCATCTCTCCTACATAATGATTATGACCCAAAAACCGAAAACCGAGTGAATAGTGAATCATTCATATTAGATTATTGGGTAGGTACAACCAATCAATTCTAACTAGAAAGCGATAAAAATCGAAAATTTTTCATCATAGTAAAAGCAGGATCTTTCCTTCTAGG